AGACAAAAAATCCTTCTTCTTTTTGAAGCCACCCAATCACAAAATCCTCCAATTCTCAACTTAAAGGAGAATAGAAGAAATAATACTTTCATACAATATCTTAATTGAATTCTATGTAATGATCAATAAATTTAGTTGAATTCTATATCTATATGTATCAACATCCTACTACCCGTTTATTCTATAGATATAGATATTTGGGCTGGAGTTGACAAACAACCAATACTAATTTTATTGTTTCTTAGTTTAGATTATAAATTGAAATGGGGCGTGGCCAAGTGGTAAGGCAACGGGTTTTGGTCCCGCTATTCGGAGGTTCGAATCCTTTCGTCCCAAAGGATTTTTATGCTATTGCTATAGTATTCCTATTATTGCTATAGATAATGGAGTGGTCAGGAGTAAATCAGTATTAATTTAAATATCTGTTCGAATCTCATTAACAAATGATAAAGTTCCATAACATATGTTTTCGAACATATTTTTTTATGTTATGGAGCCAATGTATTTTTTTCTATTTCATTTTTTTAGGTATTTCGCGGTTGATTCTAATGAAAAATTGGAAATCTATGGAACGATTGAGGCAGGGATGATTTATCCTATTCCTTTTATTCACTTTATGACAAGATTTTATTATTGAAATATTACTCAACCCTATCCCTATGTTAAACAAAATAAATATAAACATCTAAAATGAGGAAATATTTAGCTTATATGGTATGTATGTATCGTTCTATTTCAATGCAAATAATTTTTATATTTTTGTTTTCGTAATCAGATGAAAAGAATAAAGATTCAAATCTTTACTTAATATCATTTTTTGATCCACTTGCGAAAAAAAATTGGATTATTTCTTCTTTATCTTTGATCTATTTTTAATCAGTGATGAGTCAAGGAAAGACTTATCGGATTAAACATGCTGTTTATTCGCGAATTTCCTTCAAAGAAGATAGTATTTCTAAATAGGAAACTTTTTCAATTATAGATATTTTTTTATAAATACTTTATTAATGATTTCTTGTCAGTTGAATCTTTGGTATTGAAAAAGTAGGAAATAGCATAATCTATCCTATATTAGTCACTTGAAGATGCAGAGTCAATAAATTATTCGTTTATATATAGTTATAATTATATCTTCTTTCTACTTTCTATTATTTTGTATTATATAGATACTTTTTATGTATGTTAAAATATATTTATGGATGTTAAAGATCTTGTCTTGCTAATACTTTTTCATAAAAATCGTTCCACATACAGATATCACATCATATTCTTATTTTAAAATAAGAAAATCAAAAGTCTAGATTACGATGTTTATGTACAACTGAACCAATGACTATTCATGATTCCATAATTGAATCAATTCCATACCGGTTCCAAATTAGAGGAATGTGATGGTAAAACTTCGTTTGAAACGATGTGGTAGAAAGCAACGTGCGACTTGAAGGACACGATCCGTTGTGGATTTTTAGACCCACCATCTTATTTTCGATTTATCGAGGAATGAAGATGCTCTTGTCTCGACATTGTTTGTTCTGTTACACCCGAATCCTTTGTTTTTTTGTTGGGTTGTAAATTGTCTACGATGGAGCTCGAGTCGAAAGGATTAATTCCTTTCTGGGGGGCAAGGATCTAGGGTTAATGCCAATCAATCAATTGGAACAACTTCGTAAACGTATCTTCTATATATAATAATAATATATATATATAAAGGATCCAATCCAATTACAACAAGTTTTGTTTTTAAATTGGAAACTTGTTGTAATTGATCAAACTTTTTCGATTCAAAGTGTATTACGCGGGAATCAACTGTCCATCGGATTCTTTGATAGAAATAAATCAAATTTCAAATATTTCCAATTCAAATCAAAGGGTATGTTGCTGCCATTTTGAAAGTATTAAGAAGCACCGAAGTAATGTCTAAACCCAATGATTTAAAATAAAGATTAAAGGATCCAAGAACAAGTAAACCCATTTTAATTGTCTCGATAGTCTCAATAACTGGATCATCCAAATCTAATTTTAAACGAGACAAAAAAAGCGGGTAAAGACAACTCAATAAATGAAATTGAGTATTGACTAAAGAGAAGAATTTTCTTTTGAGCTATTTGAGAGTTATTCAACTTGAGTTATGAGTACGAATGGTTTCTTTCAAATTTTCAGGAAGGCCAAAAAACGAATGAAATTAAAGTCTAGTTGATTTTCTAGGTTGATTCGAATCAAATCATTTTTTCTCGAGCCGTACGAGGATAAAACTTCCTATACGGTTCTAGGGGGGGTATTGTTCATCTATATCTATCCCAATGAGCCGTCTATCGAATCGTTGCAATTGATGTTCGATCCCGAAGAGAAGGAAAAGATCTTAGAAAAGTGGGGTTTTATGATCCAATGAAGAATCAAACTTATTTAAATGTTCCTGCTATTCTATACTTCCTTGAAAGGGGTGCTCAACCTACAGGAACTGTTCAGAATCTTTTAAAGAAAGCAGAAGTTTTTAAAGAACTTACGTCTAATTAAACAAAATTCAATTAAATTTTAAGAAATACCAAGGGGGGGTAGCGACTTATATATAACTTTGTATAATTTTTCTTTACTAGTTTTTTTGATCCCCCCTTCCTGCTCGATTCGTATCTATTTTTCATTCCTTCCGTCGAATCCAATGGTGGTGGTCTAGAACGACAAAACGTTAGTTTATTGATTAAAAAATCAAAAAATTCGGGCATTTCCTTCAATTGTGTGATTTTCATTACAATTTGACTAACCAATAAGGAATCAAGCCTGCTTATTCCACTTGTATTGATGAAATACAGTATGGACTAAAAAATCCGTATTTTTTTAATTCTTCCTTATTTATTATTCCATTTCTACTTTTTGTATCTCTGTGGATTAGGTATGTAGTGCCAATCCAAGACAATTTTGAATATTATTGCATTGAAGTTATTTGAATTTCAAAAAAGATTTTAATAGCAATCTCTTTTGTTTTTTTTCCACTATATTCTTTTCTCAAAATTTAGAATATTGACAACAGTGTATCGAACAAATATAATTCATGGTGATAAGTGAAGTGGGTTTATTTGTTTCTGTCCATAGGTTTTTTTACTTTAAACTCATTTGGTAATTCTGTTTTTCTTTTATCTGAGAATTTCTTGTATGTTGATCTAATCAATTCATTTTTATGTTTCGAATCCATTAGAAAATCTGTTTTGTTAGCTCAATGATTTGATTAGCCCGTATAATCTCTTTTCTTTTTATTTTATTGAAATTTCATTTCATTGATTTTGATTGTATCTATATACCCTTTGTTGAGATTATGTTTAATCTATATTTTATTCGGGTTGCTAACTCAACGGTAGAGTACTCGGCTTTTAAGTGCGGCTAGAATCTTTTACACATTTGGATGAAGTGAAGAATTCGTCCATACCATTGGTAAAGTTTGGAAGACCCCGACTGATCCTGAAAGGGAATGAATGGAAAAAAAAGCATGTCGTATCAATGGAGAGTTCTGAGGATATTTCATTCTTATCGGATTGGTACAAAACCTTGTTCGAATTCTTGGAACGGAACGAGTTTGGTCAAATGAATAAATGGATAGGGCCTTATGGCTTCAATTAATTATCAGAAAGAAAAAGGAACCAGCTTATGTTCTAACTTTGAATAAGTTCCCCATCTAATTAGACGTTAAAAATAGATTAGTACCTGATACGGGAAGGACTTCTCCCCATGAGGGGATTCTATATTTTTTTAATGAATCCTAACTATTTATATTCTTATTATGGAATCGAGGTGTGTGTAAAAGAAGAAGTATATTGATAAAGAAAGTTTTTTCCGAAATCAAAAGAGCAATTAGGTTTAAAAGATAAAGGATTTCTAACCATCTTGTTATCCTATAACATAGACGAATTAAATGAAATGGAAAAAAGAGAGGGTAGAGAATCTGTTGATAAGTTTACTTGTCTCCGGGGTATCTATTCTTACTAGAATACCCTGTTTTGACTGTATTGCACTATGTCTTATTTGTTAACCCTCAAAATTTTCTACCCTTTGGCTCAAATTGAAATTCAAATGGAGGAAATCAAAAGATATTTACAGTTAGAGAGATTTCAACAACATGACTTCCTATATCCACTTATCTTTCAGGAGTATATTTATGCATTTGCTCATGATCATGGTTTCAATAAATCCATCTTTTCGGCAAATCCGGGTTATGACAATTCGGCAAATCCGGGTTATGACAATAAATCCAGTTTACTGATTGTGAAACGGTTAATTACTCGAATGTATCAACAGAGTTATTTGATTATTTCTCCTAATGATTCTAATCAAAATTACTTTTTGGGACGCAACAATAATTTGTATTCTCAAATCATATCAGAGGGGTTGGGATTTATTGTGGAAATTCCATTTTCTCTACGATTAATATTTTCTCTAGAAGGCAAAAAGAAAAAGATAGTAAAATCTCAGAATTTACGATCAATTCATTCAATATTTCCCTTTTTAGAGGACAATTTTTCACATTTCACTTTTGTGTTAGATATATTCATCCCCCATCCTGTCCATGTGGAAATCTTGGTTCAAATTCTTCGCTATTGGGTAAAAGATGCCTATTCTTTGCATTTATTACGATTCTTTCTCAACGAGCATTGTAATTGGAATAGTTTTATTAATCCAAAGAGGGTCAGTTCCTCTTTTTCAAAAAAAAATCGCAGATTATTATTATTCTTATATAATTCTTATGTATGTGAATACGAATCCATTTTCGTCTTTCTACGTAACCAATCTTCTCATTTACGATCAACATCTTGTGAAGTTCTTCTTGAACGAATCTATTTCTATGTAAAAATAGAACGTCTTGTGAACGTCTTTGTTAAGGTTAACTATTTTCAGACGAACCCATGGTTGGTGAAGGAATCTTGCATGCATTATGTTAGGTATCAAAGAAAATCCATTTTGGCTTCAAAGGGGACGTCTCTTTTTATGAATAAATGGAAATGTTACCTTGTAAC